TTTGGATTTTAGACTCGATAATTGTCGAAAAAAAAATTCGACATCGACATATAACATATATATATATATTTTTTTTATGAAAATAAATCCTACTACTTCTGGCCTGGAAGTTTCCACGCTTGAAAGAAAAAACCTCGGACGTATCGCTCAAATTATTGGTCCAGTACTGGATGTAGCTTTTTCCCCCGGCAAGATGCCTAATATTTACAACGCTCTAGTGGTGAAGGGCCGAGATACTGCCGGTCAGCAAATTAATGTTGTTTGTGAAGTACAGCAATTATTAGGGAATAACCAAGTTCGGGCTGTAGCTATGAGTGCTACAGATGGTCTAACAAGAGGGATGGAAGTGATTGACACGGGAGTTCCTCTAAATGTTCCAGTTGGTGGAGCTACTCTAGGACGAATTTTTAACGTACTTGGTGAACCCGTTGATAATTTAGGTCCTGTAGATACTCGTACAACATCTCCTATTCATAGATCAGCACCCGCCTTTATACAGTTAGACACAAAATTATCTATTTTTGAAACAGGAATTAAAGTAGTAGACCTTTTAGCTCCTTATCGCCGTGGAGGAAAAATAGGGCTATTCGGGGGGGCTGGAGTGGGTAAAACAGTACTTATTATGGAATTGATCAACAACATTGCCAAAGCTCATGGAGGTGTATCCGTATTTGGCGGAGTGGGTGAACGTACTCGTGAAGGAAATGACCTTTACATGGAAATGAAAGAATCTGGAGTAATTAATGAACAAAATATTGCGGAATCAAAAGTGGCTCTAGTCTATGGCCAGATGAATGAACCGCCGGGAGCTCGTATGCGAGTTGGTTTGACCGCTCTAACTATGGCAGAATATTTTCGAGATGTTAATGAACAAGACGTCCTTCTTTTTATCGACAATATCTTCCGTTTCGTCCAAGCGGGATCTGAAGTATCCGCCTTATTAGGTAGAATGCCCTCCGCTGTGGGCTATCAACCCACCCTTAGTACTGAAATGGGTTCTTTACAAGAAAGAATTACTTCTACCAAAAAAGGGTCCATAACTTCTATTCAAGCTGTTTATGTACCGGCAGACGATTTGACTGACCCTGCTCCGGCCACGACATTTGCGCATTTAGACGCGACTACTGTATTATCACGAGGACTAGCTGCCAAGGGTATCTACCCAGCAGTAGATCCTTTAGATTCAACGTCAACTATGCTTCAACCCCGCATTGTTGGTGAGGAACATTATGAAACTGCGCAAAGAGTGAAGCAAACTTTACAACGTTACAAAGAACTTCAGGACATTATAGCTATCCTGGGGTTGGACGAATTGTCCGAAGAGGACCGCTTAACCGTAGCAAGGGCACGAAAAATAGAGCGTTTCTTATCACAACCCTTTTTCGTAGCAGAGGTATTTACGGGTTCTCCGGGGAAATATGTCGGTCTAGCAGAAACTATTAGAGGGTTTAAATTGATCCTTTCCGGGGAATTAGATGGTCTTCCTGAGCAGGCCTTTTATTTGGTAGGTAACATTGATGAGGCTACTGTGAAGGCTACGACTTTAGAAATGGAGAACAAATTGAAGAAATGACCTTAAATCTTTGTGTACTAACTCCCAATCGAATTGTTTGGGATTCAGAAGTGAAAGAAATCGTTTTATCTACCAATAGTGGACAAATTGGCATATTACCAAATCACGCGCCTATTGCCACAGCAATAGATATAGGTCTATTGAGAATACGCTTAAATGACCAATGGTTAACGATGGCTTTGATGGGTGGTTTTGCTAGAATAGGAAATAATGCGATCACTGTTTTAGTAAATGATGCGGAAAAAAGTAGTGATATTGATCCACAAGAAGCTCGGAAAACCCTTGAAATAGCAGAAGCTAACTTGCGGAAAGCTGAAGGAAAGAGGCAAACAATTGAGGCAAATCTTGCTCTCAGACGAGCTAGGACACGGGTAGAGGCTATCAATGAGATGGCATAACTAGTTGGCCGAGTAATCAATAGAACTTCTTTATCCTATCCTATATAAAGAAGTTCTATTGATTTACTCGGATTTCAATAGAATCAAATAGAATCAAGCGGAATAGGATTCGAATAGTCCAAATACAATATTATATAAATAGATATAAATAGAAATAGATATAAATAGAATAGGAAAGATAGAAAATAAAAAAAAGGAAGAGTCTAAAAACTACGATGGACTCTAATAAGTTAAGAAATTATACCTACTATTGGATTTGAACCAATGACTTCCGCCGTATGAAAGCAATACTCTAACCACTGAGTTAAGTAGGTTATTTCTCATTACAAAGAAAAATAAAATGACAAAGAGAAAGTAAAGGGGACCCCTCGCATTTCCTTTGATGGATGATAAATGGAATTATAAATTGAATATTATTTATAAGCAATACTCCTCAAAGAGGTAGAAGATTAGATTCTGGAATACGCGTCTTAACAATAAATTATCTAATCGATAAAATGTGTATCGCAATATCGCAAGGGCTATAGCT